GTATCAAATTCGAACTAATCACTAATCCTAACATTGAAGTATTGAACAAACTTAGATAAGCAAAAAATCTCAAATATCCTTGATCATGAGACATATAATTGTCACTATAAATAAGAACCAAAAGTCCAACAGTAGTAATTAATATTGACATAATAGAAGTAAGTGAATCAATAAAGTAGCCAAACTCAAAAGAAAAATCATTATTGATGGTCCAAGACCATACATATTGATAGATGGAATTTATATTTATTTGCTGAATACAAAGATCGACCGAAAAAATCATAGCTAGACTTAACAATAAAATACTGGGAAAAGACCACATACGGCGAAAATTTTTTGTTGCTGTCGGAAAAAGTAGAAGTCCCACTCCTATTAAAATAGGAATTGGAAGTGGAATGAAGGGTATGATCCATGAATATTGATATGTATGCTCCATAAAAACCTTTTTTTTTAATCGTTCCTGATTCACCGGCTCTTATTTCTTTTGAAATGAAAGTAGTAATCAAAAATCAAGATATTACAAAGTAAAAAAGTTAAGTGAAATTTTCTATTCTTAATTTTTTTAATCTTTTTCAAGTACTTCAAAGATATTCAAATCCGAGATCGGGAAAAAAAGGGTGCTTGCATTTTTCATTTTTCTAGGAATCCGAGAATGGCTTGTAACTTGACTCAATATAACTTATTTATCCAGAAACTTAACTTATTAAATAATTCATTTTCAATGCAAAACTTATGGATTGTCTTGAATTACAATACAAAGTTTTTAGAAAGACTATTCAAGATTTTACTTTCCATAAAATTATCTGTACATCTTTACATAAAATAAAGTTAAACGAATAAATTTCGAAAATCTTTTAATTTTCAATTTTTGAATTATTATTTTTTTAATTATGTATAGATTAACTACATTGATGAATATAAAATAAATGACTCAAGTTTTGTTCTTTTTTTTTTTTCGTATTAAAAAAAATAGATAAAGGATTGGTTTTTTTTCCACTTTTGATCTATTTTTTTTTATTTATGTTATGTATAAAAAAGTCGGTAGATAAGTGGACGGCGACAACAATATACAAGAGAGGGATAAAAGCGAAAAACTTTATTTTACTTGCTTTTTTCTTCTTTTTTTCTGATTATTTTCATTTTATATAATTTTCTATAATAGTATTTTATACAATAGAAATCAAAAAATTATACCCATAGTGCTTTTTTTTTTAACCTTTGCACATTTTTTACTAGTCTCACATCTATATTTCTTTTTTAAGATTCTAAATAGATATAGAATCTAAATAAATAATCTAGAAAATATATAAGAATAAAAAGGAGAGATCCTTTTAAACAATAGATGTCTTTCACATCCAACTGTAGCACTCACTTTTTTTTGAATGGCAGTTCCAAAAAAACGTACTTCTATATCAAAAAAGCGTATTCGTAAAAACGTGTGGAAGAAGAAGGGATATTGGACAGCGTTGAAAGCTTTGTCATTAGCGAAATCTATTTCTACCGGTAAATCAGAAAGTTTTTTTGTACAACAAATAAAAAACAAAACGTTGGAATAATTTGAATTGTTTTAACTCGAAACAAGAGCTAATTGCTTTTTTAATTCCCTAATTGAAATTTTAATACGGAATTAAAAAAAAAAGGGACCTTTTTTCTTTTAATTTAAATAAATAATAAATAATTTAAATAAATAATAAAGACAAGATAGAAGGATTCATCTTTCTTTTTTTTTAATCTCTATTTTTTTTATTTCCAGGATGGGGATTCTTTTTTCCCCATCGCCCCATTTTTTGTTTGTTAGAGTTAACAGAATTTTTTTTATAATTCAAAATATCGATAATTTCGACTATAACTGAAGATATATAAATAGGTTGAATAGATTTATACTTTATTTATTTTATTATTTATACTTTAGTTATTTTATTTAATTTAATATTTTTTTTTATTTCAATTGAAAAAAAAAAAAGAATTAGTAATAATTAGTATTTAGTAATAATTAGTATAAATATTAAGTATATATATAAGTATATATATATAATTAAGTATATATATAATTAAGTATATAATATAGGGATCCACTCTAGATTTAGAAAATAGTTAAGCAAAATGAATGGGGTATTGCAACTAAAACGAATCGATTAAGTTTCAATTTTGTAACTTTCTAAATCATTATTTTTATCAATTACTATAATATACTTCTCTTGCTTTCAATCCAATTAAGAAAAATTACTTTTTCAATTTAGTAGATATACAAAGAATCTGTAAATTTTAACTTAGGTTATTCTTATCAAAAGAATTCTATGTTTGCATAGAAAGATGAATCAAGACATAATAATCATAAATTCAAAAAATTTTGTATGGTACAATTAATTATGAGAAACCCTTTTTTTTATATAATATGTCCAAGAATACTTAGTTCATTCTTAAACAAAAATTCATAATGGCAAATCCTAATGATTACTACAGAGCTATACAAATTACATAAATCTTTTGGTTAAATATCGTGCTGAATTTTTGATCCGTAAAAATCCTATTTTTTTCTTTATTCAATCGATAAGCCTTTATTATAATTATATGATTTTTATGAACCTAGAAAAAAATGAGAGATTGAGATAAATCATTAACAAAGGAAATGAAAAAGGTAAAGAACTCTTTTTTTCATTTCTATGAATAAAATGAAGTTAGAAGTCTTTAGTTACACGAGTTTTTAGGAGAATCTAAACTACAAACTTTCTGTTGTTGCTTTAGAAACTCGAAATAATTAAATAAAACAAACGAAAACGAAAATAAGAAGTCTTTTGCCAACCTGCTTTTTTATGACAATTCCATTACTTATTTCTTTTTATTTTATTTTTATTATTATTTAAACGAAGTTTTAGTCATCAATTTCAATACTCACTAAAAAATATTGTATTGAGTGGACCCTTTTAATCTCGACCATTGAGTAAAATTCGGTTATTATAATTTCGAACAAGCCGCTATGGTGGAATTGGTAGACACGCTGCTCTTAGGAAGCAGTGCTAGAGCATCTCGGTTCGAGTCCGAGTAGCGGCATTGTGTTTCTATATCTTCTAAAAGAGATAGAATAAGTCCTATAATGAATCAAAAAATTCTCGCTTTTTTTTTTTTCAAAAATTTTTATGATTTTTTCAACTTTAGAGCATATATTAACTCATATATCCTTTTCGGTCGTTTCAGTCGTAATTACAATTCATTTTTTAACCTTATTAGCCAATGAAGTCGTAGAACTATATGATTCATCAGAAAAGGGAACAATAGTTACCTTTGTCTGTATAACAGGATTATTAATTACTCGTTGGATTTATTCGGGGCATTTCCCATTAAGTGATTTATATGAATCATTAATCTTTCTTTCATGGGGTTTCTCCGTTATTCATATAGTTTCCTCTTTTAAAAATAAAAACCATAAAAATGATTTAAGCGCAATAACCGCGCCAAGTGCTATTTTTACTCAAGGCTTTGCTACTTCGGGCCTTTTAACCAAAATGCATCAATCCGCAATATTAGTACCAGCTCTTCAATCTCGATGGTTAATGATGCACGTGAGTATGATGGTATTAGGCTATGCAGCTCTTTTATGTGGATCATTATTATCAGTAGCTCTTCTAGTCATTACATTTCGAAAAGTCATAAAGATTTTTGGTAAAAAAACAAATTTATTAAATGAGTCGTTTTCCTGTGACAAAATGAATGAAAGTAGCAATGTTTTACTAAAGACTTATTCTCTTTCTTCTCAAGATTATTACAGATATCAATTGACTCAACAATTGGATCGTTGGAGTTATTGGATTATTAGGCTTGGATTTATCTTTTTAACAATAGGGATTCTTTCTGGAGCAGTCTGGGCTAATGAGTCTTGGGGGTCATATTGGAGTTGGGACCCAAAGGAAACTTGGGCTTTTATTACTTGGACTATATTCGCAATTTATTTACATACTCGAACAAATAAGAATTTTGAAGGTGTAAATTCCGCAATTGTGGCTTCTACAGGCTTTCTTATAATTTGGATATGTTACTTTGGGGTTAATCTATTAGGAATTGGTTTACATAGTTATGGTTCATTTACATTAACATCTAATTGAATAAAAACAGACTAACAAAAAGCACAGCGTATATCTAAGAATAATCCGTCAAGAACCTTTTGAATCGCTCTACTATTTGATTCAAAAGGTTCTCACAAAGGCCAAACATGTCTGATTAAAATTCAAATTTATTTTACTTTTTTTGATTCAACTTCAACTTAATAGAAGAAAAAATACTTTTCTTTTTTTCACAATTGTACAACGAACCTTTTTACGAATAATCGGATGCTTTTTTTATTTTATTAATGAATACTATCTAAAAAAAAAATTCGATAGAATAGCGTCGACCCTCTCACCTGATAGTGAGAGAACAAAATCTGGATAAATACCAATACCGATTATGGGTAGAAAGATAGAGATCGAAAGAAATAACTCTCGTGGTCCAGAATCAAAAAAATAGGAGCTTGGAACATTAAATAACTTATATCCATAAAACATTTGACGCGACATAGATAATGAATAAATAGGAGTTAATATCATTCCAATTGCCATTACAAAAGTAATTAGTATTTTTGGCATTAAAAAATATTTTTTGCTGGTAATGATTCCAAAGAAGACTGTCAATTCCGCAACAAAACCACTCATGCCGGGTAATGCAAGAGAAGCCATCGATAAGATACTGAACATCGTAAATATTTTTGGAATTGGAATAGCCATTCCGCCCATTTCGTCGAGATAAACAAGCCGTATTCTATCGTAACTGGTTCCCGCCAAGAAAAAAAGCGCAGCGCCAATAAATCCATGAGATATTATTTGTAAAATGGCTCCGTTGAGTCCCGTATCAGTTATGGAACCAATTCCTATAAGTATGAAGCCCATATGAGATACAGAGGAATAGGCTATTCTTTTTTTTAAATTACGTTGACCAAGAGATGTTGAAGCTGCATAAATTATCTGCATTGTACCCACTATCAGCAACCAAGAGGAAAAGAGAGAATGTGCATGGGGTAATAATTCCATATTGATCCGAACTAATCCATACGCTCCCATTTTTAATAAGATTCCGGCTAGAAGCATACAAGTACTGTAATGTGCCTCCCCGTGGGTGTCTGGTAACCATGTATGTAAGGGTATAATCGGTGATTTGACAGCAAAAGCAATAAGAAACCCAATATAGAATAGTATTTCCAGTGGTATAGGATATGATTGATTAACTAATGTTTCAAAGTTTAATGTTGGTTCATTAGAACCGTAGAATCCAATACCCAAAACTCCTATTAATAGAAAAATGGAGCCCCCTGCAGTATACAAAATAAACTTGGTAGCTGAATACAGGCGTTTCTTTCCCCCCCACATAGATAGAAGTAGATAAACGGGAATTAATTCTAACTCCCACATGATGAAAAAAAGTAAAAGATCCCGAGAGGAAAATGATCCTATTTGACCACTGTACATTGCTAACATTAAGAAATGAAATAATCGGGAATCCCGAGTAACTGGCCAAGCTGCTAAAGTAGCTAAAGTAGTAATAAATCCTGTCAGTAAAACAGGTCCTATGGAAAGGCCATCTATTCCCAATCTCCAGTAAAAATCAAAAAAATTGATCCATTTATAATCTTCTGCGAGCTGGATTAATGGATCGTCCAATTGGAAATGATAACAAAATACATAGGTCATTAGAAGGAGTTCTAAAATGCATATACAAATAGTATACCACCGAATTAACTTATTTCCTCTATGAGGAAGAAAGAAAATGAGTGAACCCGCGGATATGGGTAAAACAACAATTATTGTTAACCAAGGAAAATAATTCATGGTAAAGACAAGATACACTTGGACCATAAAAACCCGCGCTCGAAAAAAGAATCTTTATGCTTTTTTTTCGAGTACGGGTTTTTTTCAGTAAAAAAAATCAAATGTATTCAAAATGTATTCAACTGAGGTTTTGGGGAACGTATCAATAAGCTAGACCCATGCTTCGAGTTGTTTCATGCCATAAATAAACTCGAACGCTCAAGAAATCTGTTGGACAGGCGGATTCACATCTCTTACAACCAACACAGTCTTCTGTTCTTGGAGCAGAAGCAATTTGCTTAGCTTTACATCCATCCCAGGGTATCATTTCTAACACATCCGTGGGGCAAGCTCGAACACATTGAGTACACCCTATACATGTATCATAAATTTTTACTGAATGTGACATGGGATCTATCAATTTTTGAATGTTATAAAAATTCGATCTAGTAAACTTGTAAATGAATCATATATTGAAACACTAGATGAATCAATGATTTACCAGAAATTTTAGAAATTTTCTAATCAATTTCCTTCTAGAGCAACTCATAAAAAAGGTCCAAGATGCTTTGATTGCTTATGGTTTTACAAATATGATCTAGATTCCTTTATTATTTCAATATTTATTATTAATACTATTTATTCAACAACGTCGATTGATTGATACGTGTTGATTTTCTATTACGATAAATTGACGAAACAATAGCCAATCCAATAGCAGCTTCAGCGGCTGCAATAGCTATAACAAAAATTGAAAAAATATCTCCTTTTAATTGGCGATTATCAAAAAAATCAGAAAATGTTACAAAATTGATATTAACCGCATTCAATATAAGTTCAAGACACATAAGGGCCCTAACCATATTTCGACTCGTAATCAATCCATAAATACCAATAGAAAATAAATAGGCACTCAAAACAAGTACATGTTCTAGCATCATTGAACAACTCCTTATGAATTTCAATTCATTTCAATATGAACAATAGATTCGATTGACTAGAAATTTAACAAAGATGGAACAAAAGAATATATTCTATTGGAAATAGATCGAATAAAAGAATTTAAAAATAAAAGAATTTAAAAATAAAGGAATTTTAACAAATTTCTATTTTAGGTATGAAAAGTCTTTAATTTGATTCCTATATTTCTATAGAATTCATTCAAGGGAAATAAATATGATAACCCAGAAAAAACTTGAATTTTGAGTACTTGCTGCTGTTAGTTATACAGATTTTTATTTATTATTGACGAGCCACAGCAATTGCACCTATCAAAGCAACTAAAAGAATTATTGAAATGAGTTCAAATGGAAGAAAAAAATCTGTTGATAAATGAATTCCAATTTGTTGACTATTACTTATTAAGTCTTGTTCTATAATTTGGTTTGATTTTGTAGCCCAAATAATACCGTACCATGACGTATCTAAAATAGTAGTAATTAACGAAACAAGAATACTTGTACAAACCAGTGAAGTGACGCCATCCCCAACGGTCCACAGATTAAAATCGGTGTAATATTCTGAACCATTCAGAAACATCACAGCAAATAGGATTAAAACATTTATGGCTCCCACATAAATAAGTAACTGGGCAGCGGCTACAAAATGAGAATTGGAGAGAATATAGAATAAGGATATACAACTAAGAACCAATCCCAATGAAAAGGCAGAAAAAATTGGGTTGGTAAGTAATACCACTCCCAGGCCCCCTAATATAAGACCCAATCCCAGAAAAACTAAAAGAAAATCGTGTATTGGTCCAGGCAAATCCATTATATGGGATAAAGAAATTGAAATACTTTTCATGATCTTATTGACTCGACCAGGAATTTTTTTTATGATCCGCTCGTTCGCCTAATTGAATTTATGATACGTTCCGAATTGAATGAAATTCAAATCTATTAGGTGTAAATTGATGTAGGTACAATTTTTGGACAGTTTTTTTTATTCTTTGATTTTAAAGGGTTTTTTGTTTTTTGAAAAACTATCTATTTCAAAACAATTATGAATAGATTAATAGATTCGCCATAAAAATGACGTCAAAATTATCATCAACCAAAATCTAGTTGAATTTTGGAATTTTTGATCAAACAAAACAAAGAAAAAGACTTCGTTCTTTTCATTTAAACCCTTAAGAATTGGAAATTTCTCTTGACTTTACTAGAAAAAGAATCGGAGAGGTATTTACCTAGTTTTTCTTTGAGGCGAATTCAAAACTGTTCGGATTGTATAATCGTCAATTACTGACATTGGTAAACGGCCCAAAGCTATTTGATTATAATTCAATTCGTGACGGTCGTAAGTAGAAAGTTCATATTCCTCAGTCATTGATAAACAATTTGTTGGACAATACTCAACGCAGTTACCGCAAAATATACAAATTCCAAAATCAATACTGTAATTAAGCAATCGTTTTTTTCGAATATCTGTTTCAAATTTCCAATCAACAACAGGCAGATCTATAGGACATACACGAACACATACTTCACAAGCAATGCATTTATCAAATTCAAAATGGATTCGGCCGCGGAAACGCTCGGATGTGATTAATTTTTCATAAGGATATTGAATAGTTACAGGTAAACGATTTGCATGGGATAAGGTAATCATGAAACCTTGACCAATGTACCTCGCTGCTCGTACTGTTTGGTGACCATAATTCATGAACCCAGTTACCATAGAGAACATATCATAAATTTTTATGAATAATTTTATCTTTGTTTCTTTCGCTTGTTTGAACTAAGTTGTGAGCATCGTATTCTTTTTTCTTTACAGTGAAAGAAGTTGGAAAGATGTTGTTAATAATAAATTACCGAGAGAAATAGGTAAAAGAAATTTCCATCCAAGATTTAATAGTTGGTCCATTCTTAACCGAGGTAAAGTCCATCTTGTTGCGATAGGAATAAACAAGAACAAAAAAGTTTTTGCTAATGTAATAAAGAGACCTATTGTCGTTCTAAAGATCCCATCTACTTTATTTAGCTCAGGAGAGAATATGGGCGGAATGGAAATATTCCACCCGCCCAAGTAAAGAACTGTTACAAATAACGAAGAAAGTAATAGATTTAGATAGGAAGCAACGTAAAATAAACCAAATTTGATACCCGAATATTCGGTTTGATACCCTGCTACTAATTCTTCCTCTGCTTCTGGTAAATCAAAAGGTAATCTCTCACATTCTGCTAGGGAAGAAATTAGAAAAACTATAAACCCTATGGGTTGACGCCACAAATTCCAACCCCAAAACCCATATTTTGACTGCGCCTCAACTATATCAACTGTACTTAAACTATTAGATAATCATAGTCGATAATAACATCACAGTTCCCATCGCTATTCCAAAACCGTACATGAGATTTTCACCTCATACGGCTCCTCGCGGGTCACAAATAAATCTAATGACCGGATCCGCATTATTTGTCTTGGTATTGGTGTAGACTAGATAGAGTCAAAATGGGTCGGAAGGTCAAAAATTATACCAATGGAATTCCGTCCGCTATACTATAAGAAAATTAAGAAATTAAATAAATATAAAAAAAAAGTGCTTCTGAATTCATCTCACCCCTTTTTTTTTTCAATTTTTCTTTGTTGAGTAATAACTTAATTCTTCAATAAAATACTCCTTGTCGAAAACTCAATCAATATTTCACCCCACCTTTTTCGATTACGAAAAAACAAATTAAACGTTCTATTAGTTCATGAATCATGAAATGAATTATACTATACATATATGAAAGAAAGGGTTTTTCTTTTGTTTTTTTTTCATTCCTATTCTTCTTTCTGAGGAAACGGGGGCTTAAACTAAAAAAAGTAAAGGATTATTTCGTTCCTGATAGTCATTGCTTTAATCGGTGGATAGGAGCCTACTCTGGATCGGAATCTGGGGAGTACTGCCTGATCATTTCTACTAATTTAAAGCCCCAATGAGTATTCCTTTTATGTTATGCAGAACTATCCTTTTAGATAATTTACATAATCTCCATTACTAATCCTTTGTGTATTTTGGTGTTCCTAACCATCCACTCTTTTTTGTTCAATCTTCCGTTTTGCAATATGCGTATAGTAATCCATACAAACGATAATAAAAATTTCATACGGTTTTTTTTAACCCGCTTCAAGCTAGGTTGACTAATCAACCAGTCTTGGGGTAAAGGATTTCTTTCGCTTATGTTTATTTCTACTTATTTCTTGTACATAGGAAATGAGATTCAACTTTTTTTTACGGCGAATTTGTAAGCTGTTTTCTTTCACTCATATATAACTATCTAATTTAATTTATCAACCCCTAATAAAAAAGGAGGATTCTCTTCATTCAACTTATTTTTTTAGAACGAAAGAAATAGGGAAAATAAATTAACGAATCACACGTAGAGATATTGATAAAACGCATAGAGTTAATGGTATTTCATAACTAATCGATTGCGCAGCAGCTCGCAGACCACCTAAAAAGGAATATTTATTATTTGATCCGTATCCTGACATAAGAAGTCCAACAGGAGCAATACTTGAAATGGCAATCCATAAAAAAATACCAATATTGAGATCGGCTAAAACAAGGTGATAGCTAAAAGGAATTACTGAAAAACTTAGTAAAATGGATATGACTGCTATAGATGGTCCAATACTAAATAATCGGGTATTTCCCCTGGAAGGAAAAAGATTCTCTTTGAAAAGAAGTTTTGTCCCGTCTGCTAGAGCTTGAAGAATTCCCAAAGGTCCGGCGTATTCAGGACCAGTACGTTGTTGTATTCCTGCCGATATTTCTCGTTCTAACCATACAATTACGAGTACACCTATTGTGATCCCCAATACAAGAGTCAAAATAGGGACAAATATCCATAAGATCTCGTAGACCTCTTTTAAAGATCCAAATTTTGAAAAAGAATTGATACCTTGTACTTCTGTTGTATAAATTATCATTTCAACGATCAACTTCTCCCATAATAATATCTATGCTACCTAGTATCGTCATAATATCAGCCAATTTCATTTTTTTAACTAACTGAGGAAGAATTTGCAAATTGATAAAACCCGGCGGGCGAATTTTCCATCTCCAAGGAAAACCGCTTTGATCCCCTATCAGAAAAATTCCCAATTCCCCCTTTGGAGCTTCAACTCTCACATAAAGTTCTTGTTTCGGCAATTCAAATGTAGGAGACGGTTTTTTACTAATGAATCGATATTCAAAATCATTCCATTTTGTAGCCCTTTCTCTATCAAAACATCGGATTTCTAAATTCTCGTAAGGACCCCCCGGAATTCCTTCCAGAGCCTGTTGAATTATTTTTATGGATTCTGTCATTTCACTGATTCGGACTAAATAACGAGCTAAAGAATCTCCTTCTTTTTGCCATTGGATTTCCCAATCAAATTCGTCATAACACTCATAACGATCAACTTTCCGAAGATCCCATTGTATACCAGATGCTCGTAGCATTGGGCCAGATAAACCCCAATTTATTGCTTCTTCTCCACCAATAATGCCTATTCCCTCAACTCGTTCTAAAAAAATAGGATTTCGCGTAATAAGTTTTTGATATTCACCAACCCCTGTTAAAAAATAATCACAGAAATCCAAGCATTTATCTATCCATCCATAAGGTAGATCCGCCGCGACTCCTCCGATACGAAAAAAATTATGCATCATTCTCATACCGGTGGCAGCTTCAAATAAATCATAGATTAACTCCCTTTCTCGGAAAATATAGAAAAAGGGAGTCTGCGCGCCAATATCTGCCATAAAAGGTCCAAGCCATAACAGATGAGAAGCTATACGACTCAATTCCAACATAATCACTCTGATATAGCTGGCTCTTTTAGGTACTTGAATATTTCCCAACAGCTCTGGTCCATTTACGGTTATTGCCTCCGTGAACATAGTAGCTAAATAATCCCAACGTGTTACATAAGGCAGATATTGTATAATTGTTCGGTTTTCTGCAATTTTTTCCATTCCTCTGTGTAAATAACCTAAGATCGGTTCGCAGTCAACAACATCTTCACCATCTAGAGTAATGATAAGACGAAGAACACCGTGCATTGATGGGTGGTGAGGTCCCATATTGACTATCATAAGGTCCTTTTCTGTAACCGGTATATTCATAGGTTTTTCCTCGATTCATTTGTACATGAATTGCTGAAAACGAAACGAAGTTCATCAAAATTCAAGATCGAAAAAATCAACTAATTCAAAAATTTCAAATTCATTAACGATTTTTTGACTCCCGAATACCCAACTCACGAATTAAATTTTTATAACGCACTTCGCTTTTCTTTGATAAATAAGACAGCAACCGTCGACGTTTTCCCAAAATTTTTCGTAAACCTCTCTGAGATAAATAGTCTTTTCTGTGCAATTCCAAATGCGAAGTAAGTCTTCTTATCTTATTGGTGAAATTGACTATTTGAAATTCAACGGACCCCACGTTTTGTTCGTTTTTCTCTTGAAAAATAACTGAAATGAAGGAATTTTTTTTCATAAAACAAAATCTTCGTCCTCCTCCCTACTCCCTTTTTTATGTGAATTTTGTTAATCAGTAATAATAATAAGAGGTATTCTGCTATATACAAAGATCTTAAGTTCGTTCTGAACCGCTTCAATTTATCAAAAAAAATTAACAAAAAAATGAATCAATTTTTTTTTTCTATTTGATTCATACCGAGCTATAAAGAAATGATTTATTTTTGCAAAAGAGAAAGTTTTATTTTAGAGTTAAATAAAAACAATAAATGAATCCACAGACTTTTGTTAAAGTCTGTGGATTCATTTATAGATCAAATTGATATGTATGTCATTAAATTAATATCATGTATCAAAATAGAATGCAAGAAAATCTTTTGGTCTCCCTATTTGTTTTCATATTCCCGATATACTAAATATATGGAAAAATAGATGTACTATTAACGAATTTTGAATCGCGGGTACATATGTATTCGTAACATACTGAAACGACTGCCATCATTAGTATTAAACCAATAGCGATTCATACAAGCTAAATCCTCTAATCGATAATTGGGCCAAAGAAAGAACTTGAGTTTTTTTAGTTTTTTTTTATCGCTAGCAAAACGGTTACTCTTATTCAAAACTTTACCACAGTTTTTTACATCATTGCAAAATACTGGACTTCTATCCATACCATTTCTACCCCTTGAATTGAAACAAATTAGAATTCGCAATTCTCTACGACGTTTGGGGGATAAAATATTTTCAGGAACAAACAAATCATAATGATTTTTGTCTCTATTTTCAGCCATTTTTTTCTGTCTTGCAATTAATTCATCAAAATTCTTCTTAGTACCAGAGCCTTCTTCCTGGTATATTTGATTTATTTTTTGTTTATTCTTATGAACCAACGCAATACTTATGGTTTGATATAGAATCAAATGTCCATCATTGTTTACAGACAGACGAACTGGTTCGAGAAGAAAAAATCCCCTTCTCATTAATTTAGAAGCATTGAATTTCGCTTCGTTACGACGGAACAAACAATCCAGACATGTTTCCCCCCTTAGTATGGAGAGGATAGCTGCTTCTGATACTTGATAGTCCTGACTTCTCACTTTAAGCAAGAAACAATTTTCATAGATACTAGTGTTTACTTTTTCGTCCGCAAAATCATCATACCAACCAAAGTAATAACGCAAGAGACGATCGTTTATGAAATCTTTAAAGTATATTTTTTTTTGAAAGTCTCTTTTTTGAGGGTCAAAAATTTCCTTCTCTTTCTCATTGAAAAAAAGTATTTTTGTTGGGTTCGGTGTGTCCCTTTTTTTATTATTTTTTTTTCTACTAACGTTTTCGTTTTCAATAACATTTGAAAGAAGGGATTTTTTTGGTATAATCCACGGGTTTTTCTTATATACATCATAAAGGTGCCCAAATTTTGGGTAGGACCAAAACCCAAGATTCCTTATAGGACGACTTAGTATTTCTTCATTCATTCCCATCCAATCAAAAAGGGGGGCTTTTTTCATTTTTTTATTCGGGTCTTTATTTTGATAAATTGTGAAATATAAGAGTCTTCTCCTATTTATTTTAGAATAATTTTGATAATTATTAACCTCATTTAGATTATTAATCTCAGGCAGAATATTTTTCTTAGTCTTGGTGGAAACCCAGGACTCAATATCGTCCTTATTTTTAAGCCAAATATTAAACCAATCACAATATCTTCTAGATTTTCGGATAGAAAAATTCTCCCTATCGATAATATCATTTTCCCTTAGATAATTAGGGAATAGAAAATTGTGGATAGGGATACCTCCCAGCATATCAAAAAATTTCCCTTTATCCGTGTTGGAATTATAAAAAATCTCTTCGCTATTATTTACTTGTAATGGTGACCCATAAATATATGAGTCCTTTTTATCTTCTTTATCTTCCTTATTAATCGATTTATATGAGAAAAAATTATATCTATAAGGTTTTTGAAAATTCGATTTTTTATATTTTTGGTTCATTAATGAGTCTGCTTCAAAATCATTTTCTTTTATGTAATGAATTACTTTTTCTTTTTCATATGAACCCGGTTTCTTTAAATCTTTATTTTGAGCCATATGGTGTTGATTGCCGCTATTTCGCCATTTTTCTGGCACTAATCTAAGCCATCTAATATGAGATAAATCGTATTGATAATGAGTCTTTAACCAATTTTTCCATTGATTCATTCCAGAATGTAAAACATTTTTATGTTTTAATCTGTACTGAAATATTCCAAAATCGAAAAAATTCTTTATTTCATTTTTAAGAAAAATGGATGCTCCTTCATATTGAAGGATAGACTTGAATTTATACAAGTTAATAGCTTGGGTTTGTGATAATTTGTAAAAAACATATGCTTGTGAGAAGGAGGATAAGTCACAAAAAGTTTTTGATTTCTTATTTCTAATTCGACTATTTGAAAATGCGTTTTTTTTTATACTTGAAATAAAATCAATTCGATTTTTATTTGCTTTTTTTTTTTCCTGATTTCTTTCATTATTGAAAATGCATTTATCAATAATTTTTTTTTTTATTGATTCGAGAACAAGTTGTGCATGGATTCTTGTAATATTAATTATACGTAAAAAAAAATCTATGTATAGTCTTTCAATCCAAAATTGTATAAAAAAATCGAATTTACGGATTAATCGAGTAGTTCTTCTTTTTACTATATGCCAAATTCTTTTTGATGCTTTTAATATTTTATCATGATAACTTTTTTTCGTAGAACTAATATTTATTTCTTGATTTAGAAATCCGTTTTTAGTCTCTTTTTTTTTTATAATCTTTTCTAGTTGATTTTGGATTGTGTTTGTTCTCTCAGTCAGATCTTTCATTTTTTTTTCTGTGAGTAAAAAATTTGTCCACTCTTTTATAGATCGACTTTTCATGGAAGATTCGTGAATCATCTGATTAATGATTATTGCATCTTTTTTAGTTTCACCGATTGGCGAATCTTTTTTAGTTTCACCCAATCCATCTATTTCGTCATCTATTTCTCCAAAAGAAGGGAAGAGCTCTTTTTTGTTTCCTTTTACTTTTGTTCCTTGGAGAAATAGAATGCTTTTGATGATCCATTTTTTTGTTTCTTTTGAGACTTTTCGAAAGAATTTTTCTCCTTCTTCTTCTTTTAAAACGGTTAAAGCTCTAAAACACTTAAATTTCAATTTTATAATTCTTTTTTTGAGTTCTTTAAATATAGGTTTAAAAAAAGAGGGTTCTTCCCGAGGAATACCAACAAAAAGTTGGTCAATAGGTGTTCCAGAGGGAGTTAAAAAACAAAAATCATGTTTTTTCTTTTTTTTCACGGCATTTTGCCAAGGTTGTAGGCAAAAAGGGTATAGAATCTTTATCTGAATACCCTCTGTTAACCAGTCTGGTGGCAATTCATTTTCGGATATTGGAATACCAATATAAGTACATCTAATATGTCTTTCTCGTTTCCAATCTTTAAAATCCTCGGACCACTCAGGAGTTTGAAAGAATAAGATACGTGCGATATTTTTAGCTATTATCAATGAGGGTAATATAATATATTTTCTAAGAATCGATTGGGTTAGTAGCATCACACCTCTTATTTCTCGAACATATCCAAGCTCATCAAAATATTCTCGATCTTCGAGTTCTTCCAGCTCATCTCTTATTATCTCGCTACGAGATGGGTCTCCCTCTCTTAGTACCATCTCTTCCTCTTCGTCTTCTTCGTTTTCCAATTTGTTGTTACCTGTCCAAGTTCGAACAATTTCGGAAATCCTATAAAAGAGTTCGCTAATTGTATAATAAAAATTATTATGAAAAACATTATAAATGTTTTCGACTTGGTCCCAAAAAAATGGGGAATGGACCCTTAGTTGGAACGATTCGTGTGTAACCATTTTACGTCTTCGGGCACGTACAGTACCTCTTATTAGTGCTCGACTAAAATCTGGTAGTTGTGAACGCATTTTATAATACACGTCTCGGTAGACACCATATGCTTTCCTAGGCTTAATTTCTAAAAACTTGACGTTTTTTGAACGAATTTCAAAAACCGTTGGAAACTTTGGTCCGCCAGCTTCGTCGTATGGATATTGAGGAACTTTTTTACTTATTTCGTTTATTCCAATTTTAGATTTTCGAATTGTTTGATCGATGGGATTTGAATCCTGCTCATCCGCTCTTATTGTCATTTCTTGATTATTAAAAGGGCGGTCTTCCTCAGTCAACAATCTTTCTCTATTGAGAATATCGATTCTCTGTTCAAATTCGTGATAATCAGTACTAACAAGTATAGCATGAATCTTATTTATCCAAGGTGTATTAATGTATCTTTTTATATAACTTTTATTTGGTGAAAATAATTTTTGTATTCTGCCACGATAAGATCCATATAAGAACGGGTCATACTTTTGAGGACAGTATTCTTTTTTAGTTTCATTTTTACACAATCGAGTTTTGTTTTGGAGTATGTTCAGATCAAAAGATTTTTTCTCTAAAGTTTCGACTCGATTTATAAATTCCTTACGTAGATTTCTTGCTTTTAGTTCATTGGTAGAACTCCAACGATTATCTAATTCATCATAAGCAAAATTGTCTGTCGTGAAAAAAGATATCCTTTTTTGTATCATTTCCCCAAAAGTTGCCAAACTGGGAAGGTATGTAAAAGCTATTCGTTCTTTTCCATCACTTTCACATGTATAAAAAAAATATTGTGACATCTCATTTTTTACACCGTTTTGAAATCGTTGATTTTTTATATATCGAAAGGGGCGCCTCCTTCGGTTATAATTAAAAATATGAGTCACAATAGGTTTTTCAAACCAATTTTCAAGACATAATAAATATTGATCTTCCTCGATGGATACTGCTTGTTCTTGTTTAGCTCCTTCCCCTTCGAAAAGTGTTTCTATTTCTATATCTCTTTCTTCCCTTTCTTCTATATCTCTTTCTTCCCTTTCTTCTATATCTCTTTCTTCCCTTTCTTCTATATCTCTTTCTTCCCTTTCTTCTATATCTCTTTCTTCCCTTTCTTTTTCTTCCGTTTGTTGCACTTGCAGTTTAGTAGTATAACCATAACGTAATGGTATTTTGCTTAAATAGAAGATAGCAGTAGTAAATAAGAGAATACTAACTATATTATCTCGTAATTCTAACACAAAATATTTGAATTCTGACACATAATACTTTAATTCTGATACAGCATACT